GGGTCAACTTCTGGTTTATTTAGAAATTTCTGTTTTGAATTGTATGCAAGTCTTAGAAAATCTTCATTACTTACACCTGGAATTTCAATTGGATATTGAAATGCTAAAAATATACCCAGGTGTGATCGTTTTTCAGGGTCTAAATCTAAAATACTTGAGCCTTTGAAAAGAATGTCACCACCTAAAACTTGATAAGCAGGATGACCTGCAATAATTTTGGAGAATGTACTTTTACCTGACCCATTTGGGCCCATTATTGCGTGGATTTCTCCACGATTTATTGTCAAATTTAAATTTTTTAAGATTTCATTGTTATCTATACAAGCTCTTAAATTTTTAATTTCTAAAATAGGTGAATCTAATACCATTATCCTACACTTCCTTCTAATTTTAAACTTAATAAACGATCTGCTTCAGAAGCAAATTCTAAAGGTAATTCTGTAAAAACTTCACGACAGAAACCGCTAATCATCAATTCAACACCCTTTTCAATGGAAATTCCACGTTGTAAAAAATAAAATATTTGTTCTTCACCAATTTTAGATGTAGAGGCTTCATGTTCAATTTTTGTTGTACAATTTTGAACAGAGATAAATGGGAATGTATTCGAATTTGATAAATTTCCAATTAATAGTGAATCACACTGAGAATAATTCCGTGCTCCAATTGCTTTTTTATTAACATTAACAAACCCTCTATAGGTATTTTTTGAATTTCCTGCAGAAATCCCTTTAGAAACTATACGGCTGCGAGTATTTTTTCCTATATGGATCATTTTTGTACCAGTATCAGCTTGTTGGTAATTATTTGTCAAAGCAACTGAATAAAATTCTCCTTGTGCACTTTCACCTACTAACACACAACTAGGATATTTCCATGTTATTGAAGAACCAGTTTCAACTTGAGTCCACGAAATCTTAGAAAAATCACCGGCACATAGTCCCCGTTTTGTTACAAAGTTATATACACCACCTTGCCCTTTTTGATCTCCAGAATACCAATTTTGAACTGTAGAATATTTTATTGTTGCATTTTTTAAAGCAATTAATTCTACAATTGCAGCATGTAACTGATTATTATCATATTGAGGGGCCGTACATCCTTCTAAATAACTTACTTTACTATTTTCTTCTGCTATAATTAATGTTCGTTCAAATTGCCCAGAATTTTGATCATTTATCCTAAAATATGTTGATAAATCTAGAGGACAAATAACATCTTTTGGTATATAACAAAAAGACCCATCGGTAAAAACCGCAGAATTTAACGCTGAAAAATAATTATCACCGATTGGAACAATAGTACCTAAATACTTTTCAATAAGTTTACTATAATCCTTAATAGCTTCTGAAATAGAAGAAAAAATAACTCCATATTCTGCTAATTCTTCTTTAAAAGTTGTTGCAATCGAGACACTATCAAAAACTGCATCTACAGCAACATTTGTTAGTCGTTTTTGTTCACCTAAGGAAATACCTAATTTATTGAATGTCTCTAATAACTCAGGATCAACTTCATCAAGACTATTTAACTTCTTTTTAACTTTCGGTGCTGAATAGTAAACAATATCTTGATAATCAATTTCCGAAAATTTCAACTGAGCCCATTCAGGACAATCCATTTCTTTCCATTTTTTATACGCTTTTAAACGAAAATCTAATAGAAATTTTGGTTCATTTTTTTTTTTCGATAATAAGCGTATAACTTTTTCATTTAAACCTTTTTCAATTATATCTTTCTCAATTGTTGTTGAAAAACCATATTTATAAGGTTGATTTACCAATTTGGTTATATTATTATTTAAAGTTTTATTTGATTGATTCATAATTAAATTTAATCAATTAATTTTATAACATAAATTACTTCTATATTTTTATTATAAATAAATTAAGACCGAATTTAAACAAATAAAAATAGGTTCAACTTATAATTAAAATATTCTAAAAAGTTATTAGTTAAATAAATAAATTGATTGTAAATTAAAAATAAAAGTATGTTATAATTATCATTAAGGTTATTCCTAAAAATTTAGAGAATTTAACTGATAAGAACTAATTTATATTAATTAGTTAAATCTATTATATATTGCCTTTTTACTTTAAGGAGAAATAA